GGTCGTTCTAGCTATATACAAAATTCTTGATTAATAATAAGATAAATAAATCAAATTTTTTTTTGAGGAAGGGGCTCACTGTATTTCGATTTTAAAAATCGGTTACTACTCCTGAATCGTACAAAAGAAAAAGAGATAAAAAACTGGGGATATTGTGTGATTAGTTTAGTTGGTATCCAAAACTTAAATATAAAATGAAAGTAAATTAAGTAAAAAAAGGGGGGATCTTGAATCAAAATAATTTAAAGTTCTTATTTCTGTCAGAGGGCAATATGAATGTTTTATCATGTTCCATCAACACACTAATAAAAGAAGGGTTATATGAGATATCTGGTGTAGAAGTAGGCCAACATTTCTATTGGCAAATAGGGGGTTTCCAGGTCCATGCCCAAGTCCTTATTACTTCTTGGGTTGTAATTGCTATCTTATTAGGTTCCGCAGTTCTAGCGATTCGCAATCCACAAACCATTCCAACTGACGGCCAAAATTTCTTTGAATTTGTCCTTGAATTCATTCGAGACGTGAGTCAAACCCAGATTGGAGAAGAATATGGTCCATGGGTTCCCTTTATTGGAACCCTATTTTTATTTATTTTTGTTTCTAACTGGTCCGGAGCCCTTTTACCGTGGAAAATTATCCAGTTACCTCAAGGGGAGTTAGCAGCACCAACGAATGATATAAATACGACCGTTGCTTTAGCTTTACTCACATCAGTAGCCTATTTTTATGCGGGTCTTAGCAAAAAAGGATTAGGGTATTTCAGTAAATACATTCAACCAACTCCAATTCTTTTACCCATTAACATCTTAGAAGATTTTACAAAACCCCTATCACTTAGTTTTCGACTTTTCGGAAATATATTAGCCGATGAATTAGTCGTTGTTGTTCTTGTTTCTTTAGTACCTTTAGTGGTTCCTATACCTGTCATGTTCCTTGGATTATTTACAAGCGGGATTCAAGCTCTCATTTTTGCCACCTTAGCCGCGGCTTATATAGGTGAATCTATGGAAGGTCATCATTAACTATATTCTTTTTTTCAAATATTCTTTTTTAGGTTAGCCCAATTATAGAATAGTTGGTTTACGTTATGTAAGAAACACTTGTATATGTGATATTTGATATTCACTAGGTATATATATGAGTTAAAGATCTATATAATCTGCCCTACTACTTTTGTGAATTTCGATTTAGATAGGGATTCGATTATAAGTTCTTCCTTTTTATCTGTGAATTGGTTGAAAAAACGATAAAAAAAGAACGCAGAATTCAAAGAAAGGTTCACAAAAAAGAAATGGCATAAAAAAGTCGTATATATATATTATGAATTTTTTTAAATTACGTGGATAGGAACTACTATCAAAGTAATTCTTATGATTCAATAATATTATTATATTCTTTTTTTTTAGTTTTTTTTATTTTGGCTGGATGAATCTTAGCGATTACTTAATTATAATTACGTCCTTTAAGTCATTGGATGATTGTATCATTAACTATTTCTTTATTTTGGTGTGAGGAACTTATCATGAATCCACTGATTTCTGCTGCTTCGGTTATTGCTGCTGGGTTGGCTGTTGGGCTTGCTTCTATTGGACCTGGAGTTGGTCAAGGTACAGCTGCTGGTCAAGCTGTCGAAGGTATCGCGAGACAACCTGAGGCAGAAGGAAAAATACGAGGTACTTTATTGCTTAGTTTGGCTTTTATGGAAGCTTTAACAATTTATGGCCTGGTTGTAGCATTAGCGCTTTTATTTGCGAATCCTTTTGTTTAATCCTAGAAATCGCAAAATTCTGGATTTTTTCGTAGTTTTTTTAATTCTATCAAGATTTAACTCCTACAATTATTCATTGAGACAACAATCCTTGGGAAGGACTAATTTGAGGATGGGGAATTAGCACATCGATTCGCTTTCTTCCTTCCCCCCCCCCTTTTTTTTAGTTTAATGGAAACTTTTTTTTAAGGAGTGTTGCGAAAAACGAGGTTTAAGTTTTTTGAAATTGACATCAAACTTGGTCTCAAATTCTAGCTTAATTCTAATTAAGTCTCATTATTATTATTGAAAATTAAAAATTTTGGCAAATACATTTGTAATATAGAATAGGTTTTTGATTCTGTTTACAAATATCCAAATAGGTAAATTAAATTAAAAATTATGAAATTCAAATTTCTTTTTATTGAAAATAAAAAGAATAAAAAAAAAAGGACAGAGTTCTTTTTTATAGTTTATCTAGAATAGGAGATTATATGAAAAATTTAACCGATTCTTTCGTTTACTTGGGTCACTGGCCATCCGGCGGGAGTTTCGGGTTTAATACCGATATTTTAGCAACAAATCCAATAAATCTAAGTGTAGTTTTCGGTGTATTGATCTTTTTTGGAAAGGGAGTGTGTGTGAGTTGTTCATTTCAAGAATAGGCTGGATTCACCCAGTGGCACTATAACTAGGAAATAGTGCATAATCCCGCGAATTACTTCTGAATAAAAAAAATTATATTTTAGAACC